CTTTTTTCTTATTTTTTTTTAGCCTGTATGTAGTTAAGTCTTGCAAGAAAAACGTGTTGCGGGATAGAAAAAACCTAGTAATGAAAAGAAACCTGCGCTTGGTGAAGGTGAAGTTTGTGGGGGTAGAACAATCAATCCCTTCTGTCGTGTATCCTCGATTGATGCAATCTCAGATGCTTCAATCATTAATTTTAGCATTGAGCGAAAGATTAGACCTCTACTTCGTAGAGTCTCTACTAAATACCATACTAAGTATAGGAAAAAAGCACTACACTTAGAAATCAACAAAACAAAAACTTTGTTCGAAATACCCCTTTTCCTTATAGGTATCGGGACTAACAAGAATGGTTGGGACAACAAACATCCATTTCATTCGTACTTTGGATACCCATATAACCATCAAAGATCGTTGAAGTGACTAATTCTTAGAAAAAAAAAGCGTTAAGAACAAAGAAATTATTGGAGTTATGTTTTTTATCTACTACTAATATGTAGTAGTAATATGATTTATGTAGTAGTAATATGATTGGTTGATGTTAAGAAAAAACCTCTGATGAGAAGGTTTACTAGAGATTTCTTGTAAAAATACTAGTTTCTTTCAGTTCATAAAAAGATGAGAATAGGTGGATTTTAATTCCTTCCAAGCTAAAGATTTTTTTACTCAATATTATGGACAGAAAGTAGGAGCCGTATGAAATGAAAATCTCATGTACGGTTCTGGAACGGAGATCTTTTCAATAGAATGAACGACCGTAACGAATGTTGGCTCAATCCGAAGGAAATTATGCAGAAGCTTTACAGAATTATTATGAAGCTACGCGATCAGAAATGGATCCTTATGACCGAAGTTATATACTCTATAACATAGGCCTTATACACACAAGCAATGGAGAACATACAAAAGCTTTGGAATATTATTTTCGAGCACTAGAACGAAATCCTTTTTTACCACAAGCTTTTAATAATATGGCTGTGATTTGTCATTACGTGCGACTATCTCTACTATAGAAAAAAAAGAAATTAGCTAGTAGATACTAGAAAAAATAGGATTTCTACATAGAAATCGTCAAAAACAACGATTTTTTTCAGCTGTAGTAAGTAAATAAAGAGACTTCAAAATAAAGAGACTTCATTAGAATTAAAATAGGAAGAAAAAAAACATAGCCTCTACTTCTATGGATAAAAAATCAAATTAATAGAGAAAGCACCGTAAAAATCACTTAGCGAGCTACTGTGTCGATAAATTTAATAACTGCTTACTTATGTCATAATAAGGGACATTAAGTTAGAAATCCACTTATGTAATAGAGTTGATCTACTAAGATATTAAGCAGCGGTGTAGGATTAGATCCCAAAGATAGTAAGTTCTTTTTCTTATTGATTGAGAAAATTCTTTTTCAAAGATTCTATAGCGATTTCCTATTAAAAAGGAGATAGTTACCTCTCAGAAAATTCTAAAAATATATGAGCTTTATCTGCTTTATTCTTCTGAAGGTGGGAAGAAAAGAAAAAACTAATTTCTTATTAAGAAAATTAGAGTTTGAAACTTACTGTAATCAACTTATTTTTTGTTTTTTTATGATTAACCTTATCATAGAAAAAATCAAGAGAAATTGAATTAGCCAATATAGAAAAAATACGGATAGGATAGAAAACAAAAGAATAGATTACTGAGCCGTATGAGGTAGGAAACTCTCAAGTACAGTTCTAAGGGAAAGAATTTTCTATTCCGACCGGGGAGAACAGGCCATTTTAGAAGGCGATTCTGAAATTGCAGAAGTTTGGTTCAATCAAGCTGCTGAGTATTGGAAACAAGCTATAGCGCTCACTCCAAGTAATTATATTGAAGCACGTAATTGGTTGAAGATCACGAAACGTTTCGAACTTGAATAAGAAAAGATTATTCTATTTTTTGATTTTGAATTTACATTCAATTCAAAAATACATAAACAGGAGAAAAAAATATTATATTAAGAAAATAACAAAGAAATGTTAGAGAGAAGAGTTTTGAGTTATTAAAACTGTTGAAATTGACTCAACAACAAGTTTTTTCTCTGTTGCAGACTTTTGATTTCATAATAGCTATTCTACGGAATTTGAAAAATCTTATTCTTAAGTTCAAATCGTTCTGGGTTATCTCTCTGGCAATATACGTCGTAATGGTATACGTGTGTTACTGGAAATAGAGTCAAGAAACAAATTAAGTGAATTTGATTCAAAAAAAGGGAGAATTTTTTATTAATTTCCCAGTTCATAATTAATATGAACTATATATCGGTTGAACCAATGACTATTCATGATTCCATATTGAATCAATTCCATACTTTTCAAAAAAATAAAAGACTGTTATGATAAAACTTCGTTTGAGACGATGTGGTAAAAAGCAACGTGCGACTTGAAGGACATAATTTTCTGTGGATTTTTACATCCACCATTTTCTTTCTATAGTAATGAAAATGCTCTTGGCTCGACATAATTTGTTCTGTTCAAAAAGCCAATTTCTAATTTCTATTAGGTTGTCCGTAAACAGTACATGATGGAGCTCGAAGTTTGATTTTTTTATCAAACAAGGGAAAGAATCTAGGGTTAGTGATAATTCAATTAATTCTAATTAATTTAGACCAATTTTGTAAGTATATCTTAGTATCAGAATCAGAAAAAAATACAATTCGAACAAGAAAAAAAAATATAAAGTGAAATTCTTGGAAACTGGTAAAACTATTCTGATTTTAAGGTGGAACGGGAATGAATCCTTCGTATTTATTTTATAAATTATAAAGAAGGAAATTAAAAAGAAGGGGTGTTGCTTTCCCTTTGAAAGGAATAAAGGTCTTCAAAATAATTTCTAAACCTAAAGATTCCAAAAAGAAAAAAGAAAGGATTCCGGAACAAGAAAATACTTTTTTAAATTATCTCAACAGTCTAATTCGATCAAATTGACAAATCTAAAAAGGTTAGAGATAAAACAAACAAAAGAGTTTAGAGACAGCTCAAGAAATTCTTTCATAAGGATTTATGAACTTTCTAAAAATTTTTTATTTAACTTGAGTCATGAGTAAAAAAAATATTATGATATTTTTTTATATAACGAAAAGGAAAAAGGACTCTATTTGAATCATAGTATAATTCATGATTTTCTGAGTCCATTTTGCATTCTATACAGAAATTTGAATTATTTTTCTTGAGCCGTATGAGATGAAAATTTCATATACGTTTCTAGGGAGACTTTTTTTATCTATATCTATCCCAATGAGCCATCTATCGAATCATTGCAATTGATGCTCGGTCCCGAAGAGAAGGAAGAGATCTTGGAAAAGTAGGTTTTTATGATCCAATAAATAAAAAAACTTATTTAAATGTTTCTGCTATTCTTTTTTTTCTTGAAAAAGGTGCTCAACCTACAAAAACTGTTCATGATATATTAAGAAGGACAGAATTCTTTAAAGAAAGAAGTTTGGGTTAATCAAAGCAAGGAAAGAACGAAATTTTAAAATCTAAAAATCAAAAAATAGATATAGATACTTAGATACTATTTAAGTAGGTTAAGTAGGAGAGAAGGACTAGTATCTGTAATAGTTTCAATTACATTATTTTTTTCAATTGATAGGAGAATGGGATGTCATTCAATTTTTTTCTATCCTATACAAGAACTTTTTGTTTTTGTATAGGATACATCAAAATTTTTAGGTTTTTAGGTATCCTAAATATCGGATGACATTAATAAATAATGTATGATAATATTGTAGAAAAGATTCTACAAAATATATAGAAGATAATTATATAATTATATTATATATATTTAATTATATAATTAAATTTGAAAATATAAATAATTTCATTATTTTCCTTTCTATTTTTTTTTTGTATTTATTTTATTGGTATTTATTTATTTTTTCTCAATATTACTATTACTATTGACAAATTGTATTTGATCAATACAATATTGTATTGATCAAATACAATTTGATCGTAGATGAATAGATCTTTTTATTCTGTTCTCTATTGTTTCTTTACTCGAACAGTAGGTTTGTATTTCATCATTAAGACATCTTTTTTTTTTAATCAAAAAAAGGTGATTTTTCAAATTTTTCATTTTGATTGATTGGAAGGAATGGATTTCGATTTCTTAATTTTAGTAATTGAATTTCAATTTTTTTTATTGAATTTTTGATCTCTCTGTTACTCTGTTATGGTTTTAACAGAGTTATGCAATAAAATTGATTTAATTTTTGATTTCGATCATATATACCTCTCTTCTTTTTTTTTTATACGGGTTGCTAACTCAATGGTAGAGTACTCGGCTTTTAAGTGCGACTATGATCTTTTACACATTTGGATGAAGAAAAAAATTCGTCCAGACTTTTGGTAGAGTCTACAAGACCGCGACTGATCCTTAAAGGTGATGAATAGGAAAAAACAGCATGTCGTAATAAAAAGGATTTTATTCTTTAAATCTTTCAATTTATTTATTATTTATTTTATTGATTTTTACTATTGAAAGTAAATAAAGTAGAATTTTTTGGATCTTATCCAACCATTACAGTTCTAAAAAATTGTTTTGAATTTTGGAAGAAGAAAAAAAAAGAAATTTCCGAATTTTAGCTGAGTCTATTGAATAAATGGATAGAGCCCAATGGCTCCAATTCTGATCAAGTCAAAAAGAAACGAGCTTATGTTCTTTACCTTTATTGGAACGATTTCCCGATCTAATTAGATGTTAAAAATATATTAGTACCGAATCCGGGAAAAGATGAATGAGTTTTTTTATGATTGAACTTTTGATCTGATTCATTCAAAAAATGAATCCTAATTATTCTTTATTTTTAATTGGAGATGGATGTGTAGAAGAAACTGTATATTGATAAAAAAGATGGATTCCAAAATCAAAAGAGCAATTGGGTTGCAAAAATAAAAGATTTTAACCTCCTAAAACTGAAAATACGAAAAAATAAATAAACTAAACTACTTGGATAGAAAAAGGGAAGAAAAATATCTTTCTAATAATAATATTTTTCTATTATTAGGATTAGTTAATAGAGCTGGGTTTATCGTTTCTTTTCCGGAGTATCTAGTATTTATACATACTAGAATTAATAAGAAAAACTCTGTTCTGACCATATTGCACTGTGTATCATTTTATAAACCCAGAAAAGGCTTATTTCTTCTGCTTCAAATAGAGATTTCAATGGAAGAATTTCAAAAATATCTTGAAAAATCTAAATTTCGTCAACAACAATGCTTATATCCGCTCCTTTTTCAAGAGTATATTTATGTATTTGCTTATGATTATGGTTTAAATGCTTCTATTGAACCTAATAAAAAACTGATTAGCTATGATATTAAATCTAGTTTAATACTTGTAAAACGCTTAATTATTCGGTTGTATCAACCGAATTCTTTGATGAATTCGGTTATTCAAAATTGTAACCAAAATCAAATTAATGAGCACAAACGCTTTTTTTACGCTCATTTTTTTTCTCAGATGATATCTGAAGGTTTTAGTTTTGTTGTAGAAATTCCATTCTTTCTTCGATTTCTATTTTCCTCCTCTAAAAAAAAAATATCAAAATTGCAAAATTTACGATCTATCCATTCAACATTTTCTTTTTTAGAGGACAAATTTTCCTATTTAAATAATGTGTTAGATATACTAATACCTTATCCTGTCCATTTTGAAATCTTAGTTCAAATCCTTCAATGCTGGATCCAAGATATTCCTTCTTTGCATTTATTGAGATTCTTTCTCTTCGATTATTCTAATTGGAATAGTCTCATTATTTCAAAGAAATTAGCTTCTATTTCTATATTCTCAAAAGAAAATATAAGACTCTCTCGTTTCTTATATAATTATTATGTATCTGAATATGAGTTTTTATTCTTTTTTATTCGTAAAAAATCTTCTTGTTTACGATTAACATCTTTTGGAACCTTTCTTGAGCGAATCTACTTCTATGGAAAAATAGAACATTTTAGAATAGTACATCATATTTTTTTGAAGAAAACTTTATGGTTCTTCACAGATCCTCTCATGCACTATGTTCGATATCAAGGCAAAGCAATTCTAGCATCAAAAGGGACCTATCAATTTATGAAGAAATTGAAATATTGCTTTATTTGTTTTTGGCAATATTATTTTCATTTTTGGTCTGAGTCTAATAGGTTTCATAGAAACAAATTCTCTTATTATTCATTCTACTTTCTCGGTTATTTTTCAAGTGTAAAAATAAATCCTTTGATGGTAAGGAGTCAAATATTGGAGGATTTTGTATTAATAGATACTCTTTTTAAGAGATTTGATACTTTAGTTCCAGTCGTTCCTCTCATTAGATCATTGTCTAAAGCTTCACTTTGTACTGTAGCAGGACATCCTACTAGTAAACCAATTTGGACAGATTTATCAGATTATGATATTATTAGTCGATTTGGTCAAATATATAAAAATATTTTTCATTTTTATAGTGGATCTTCTAAAAAGAGAATTTTGTATCGAATGAAGTATATACTTCGACTTTCGTGTGCTAAAACTTTGGCTCGTAAACATAAAAGTACAGTACGTACTTTTTTGCAAAGGTTAGGTTCAATATTTTTAGAGGAGTTTTTTACAGAAGAAGGACAAGTTCTTTCTTTAGTCTTCCAAAAAACAATTTATTTTTCTTTATATAGATTAAATAAAGAACGTATTTGGTACTTGGATATTACCCATATTCTTGATCTTTTAAGTCACGAGACCTAAAATTTCAATAGATTAGAAATGAAAAAATATTTTCATAGATTTGAATTCTGAAATGCTCAAATTGACTAAAATCAAGTTGAAATTTTTAGTCAACGAAATATTTCAAATTATTAAGAAATTTTTCAAATTATTAAACTTTCCTATTTCTTAAAATATCAATGTGATATGTATACATAGGGAAAGTCGTGTGCAATGAAAAATGCAAGCACGATTTGGGGAGGGTTTTTTTTTATTCTAACAGACAAAAATTATCTACTCCATCCGATTAGCTCCGGGTTCGAGTCCCGGGCAACCCATAAAAGAGTTTGAGAAGAGATTTTTATTTTTTGATTCTGAAATTTTCTATTTTTATTTATATTATAGCATTGGTTCACATTGATAGAAATCTTTTCTATTTTTATTTATATTATATTATAGCATTGGTTGACATTTATATTAGGTATATTTTGATATAAAAATGTGTTATACTGTTAATTAACAAACCTTTTACCTGTTAACTCATTTCTAATAATTCTAGTTATTACTTATTTCTTAGCATTGGTTGACATTAATATAAAAAGGTGTTATACTGTTCATTAACAAGCCTTCTACCCGTTAACTCATCTCTATTAACTCTAGTTAACTAGTTAATAGTTAATATGTGTGCTTGGGAGTCCTTACGAATAGAATAAACCAAGATTTAATCATGACTGCAATTTTAGAGAAACGCGAAAGCACAAGTTTATGGGGTCGCTTCTGTAACTGGATTACCAGCACTGAAAATCGTC